GTTAATGTAGCTTAATTTCAAAGCAAGGCACTGAAAATGCCTAGATGGACCTCAGGGCCCCATAAACACAAAGGTTTGGTCCTAGCCTTCTTATTAATTCATAACAAAATTACACATGCAAGTCTCCACCCCCCAGTGAAAATGCCCTCCAAATCAAAGATTGATCAAAAGGAGCAGATATCAAGCACGCTTACACAAGCAGCTCATAACATCTTGCTCAGCCACACCCCCACGGGATACAGCAGTGATAGAACTTAAGCTATGAACGAAAGTTCGACTAAGTTATGTTAATAAAGGGTTGGTAAATTTCGTGCCAGCCACCGCGGTCATACGATTAACCCAAATTAATAAGCCCACGGCGTAAAACGTGTTAAAGAACATAGCTCACTAAAGTTAAAACCTAGCCGGGCTGTAAAAAGCTACTGCTAGCATAAAACATGCCACGAAAGTGACTTTACTATCTCCGACTACACGACAGCTAAGACCCAAACTGGGATTAGATACCCCACTATGCTTAGCCCTAAACATAGATAATTAAATCAACAAAATTATTTGCCAGAGAACTACTAGCAATAGCTTAAAACTCAAAGGACTTGGCGGTGCTTTATACCCCTCTAGAGGAGCCTGTTCTATAATCGATAAACCCCGATAAACCTCACCACTTCTTGCCAAATCAGTCTATATACCGCCATCCTCAGCAAACCCTTTAAAGGGAGAAAAGTAAGCACAATAATTAGCGCGTAAAAAAGTTAGGTCAAGGTGTAACCTATGGAGTGGGAAGAAATGGGCTACATTTTCTGAACAAGAACATCACACACGAAGGCCTCCATGAAATTGGAAGCCAAAGGTGGATTTAGTAGTAAATCGAGAATAGAGAGCTCGATTGAATAGGGCCATGAAGCACGCACACACCGCCCGTCACCCTCCTCAAGCAACGTAAGCTGAACATAACATATAATGAAACAAATCAATGCAAGAGGAGACAAGTCGTAACAAGGTAAGCGTACTGGAAAGTGCGCTTGGATAACCAAAGTGTAGCTTAATCAAAGCATCTGGCCTACACCCAGAAGATTTCATATAACTATGACTACTTTGAACTAAGACTAGCCCAAACACCCATCAACTAAACTATCACATAACCAATCAATCAAAACATTCACTAATACATTAAAGTATAGGAGATAGAAATTTTACTTGGAGCTATAGAGAAAGTACCGTAAGGGAAAGATGAAAGAAATCTCTAAAGTAATAAACAGCAAAGATTAACCCTTTTACCTTTTGCATAATGAGCTAGCCAGAACAATCTTAGCAAAGAGACCTTAAGTTAACTTCCCCGAAACCAGACGAGCTACCCATAAACAACCCGCCGGGGTAAACTCATCTATGTAGCAAAATAGTGAGAAGATTTATAGGTAGAGGTGAAAAGCCTACCGAGCCTGGTGATAGCTGGTTGCCCAGAATAGAATTTTAGTTCAACTTTAAATTTACCCAACAAACTCCAAATTTTAATGTAAATTTAAAATATAATCTAAAAAGGTACAGCTTTTTAGATAAGGGTACAGCCTTGATTAGAGAGTAAAATATAATAAAACCATAGTAGGCCTAAAAGCAGCCATCAATTAAGAAAGCGTTCAAGCTCAACAGCCAGACCATCTTAATCCCAATAATTTCAAATTAACTCCTAATGCACTACTGGGCTAATCTATTAAATAATAGAAGCAATAATGCTAGTATGAGTAACAAGAAACCATTTCTCCCCGCACAAACCTATAACAGACAACGAATAATCGCTGATTAGTTAACAGCAAGATGATAATAATCCAACCATAAAACGCTCATCAAACCAACTGTTAATCCAACACAGGAGTGCAACTAAGGAAAGATTAAAAGAAGTAAAAGGAACTCGGCAAACACAAACCCCGCCTGTTTACCAAAAACATCACCTCTAGCATCAATAGTATTAGAGGCACTGCCTGCCCAGTGACACTAGTTAAACGGCCGCGGTATTCTGACCGTGCAAAGGTAGCATAATCATTTGTTCTCTAAATAAGGACTTGTATGAATGGCCACACGAGGGTTTAACTGTCTCTTACTTCCAATCAGTGAAATTGACCTTCCCGTGAAGAGGCGGGAATAAAAAAATAAGACGAGAAGACCCTATGGAGCTTAAATTAATTAACTCATAATGGATTCACAACCAACCGACCGGCAATAACATAATTCCATCAATGAGCTAACAATTTTGGTTGGGGTGACCTCGGAGTATAAAACAACCTCCGAGTGATAAAAACCTAGACTAGACCAGTCAAAGTATTACTATCACTTATTGATCCAAAAAATTTGATCAACGGAACAAGTTACCCTAGGGATAACAGCGCAATCCTATTTAAGAGTTCATATCGACAATAGGGTTTACGACCTCGATGTTGGATCAGGACACCCCAATGGTGCAGCCGCTATTAAAGGTTCGTTTGTTCAACGATTAAAGTCCTACGTGATCTGAGTTCAGACCGGAGCAATCCAGGTCGGTTTCTATCTATTAAACAATTTCTCCCAGTACGAAAGGACAAGAGAAATGAGGCCAACTCTACCAGAGCGCCCCAAGACCAATAGATGATATAATCTTAATCTAGTTAGTCTACCCCTATTTACAGCCCTAGAAATAGGGCTTGTTAGGGTGGCAGAGCCCGGTAATTGCATAAAACTTAAACCTTTACTACCAGAGGTTCAAATCCTCTTCCTAACATCATGTTTATAATTAATGTAGTAACACTAATTGTACCAATCTTCCTCGCTGTGGCTTTCTTAACACTAGTAGAACGAAAAGTACTAGGCTATATACAACTTCGAAAAGGCCCCAATGTCGTAGGACCCTATGGACTCCTACAACCCATCGCAGACGCCATAAAGCTCTTCATCAAAGAACCCCTACAACCCCTAACATCTTCTACAACCATATTTATTATAGCCCCCATCCTAGCCCTAACACTAGCCCTAACCATATGGGCCCCACTACCCATACCTCACCCCCTTATTAATATAAACCTAGGAATCCTATTTATACTAGCGATATCAAGTCTAGCCGTATACTCTATCCTCTGATCCGGGTGAGCCTCTAATTCAAAATACGCCCTAATCGGAGCCCTACGAGCTGTAGCTCAAACAATTTCGTATGAAGTCACACTAGCCATCATTCTCTTATCAATACTATTAATAAATGGGTCATTCACCCTATCAACACTTATCACTACACAAGAACACCTATGATTGATCTTCCCCGCATGACCCCTAGCTATAATATGATTCATCTCAACCCTAGCAGAAACCAACCGAGCTCCATTCGACCTAACAGAAGGAGAATCAGAACTAGTATCCGGATTCAATGTTGAATACGCAGCAGGACCCTTCGCCTTATTCTTTCTAGCAGAATATGCCAACATCATCATGATAAATATCCTAACAACTATCTTATTCTTTGGAGCATTCCACAACCCATATATACCAGAATTATATACCGTAAACTTCACTCTGAAGACTCTTCTCCTAACAACTTCCTTCCTATGAATTCGAGCATCATACCCACGATTCCGATATGACCAACTAATACACCTACTATGAAAAAACTTCCTGCCCCTAACCCTAGCCCTATGTATATGACATATGGCCATACCCATTACCACGGCCGGTATTCCTCCCCAAACATAAGAAATATGTCTGATAAAAGAATTACTTTGATAGAGTAAATTATAGAGGTTTAAATCCTCTTATTTCTAAGATTATAGGACTCGAACCTAACCTAAAGAATTCAAAAATCTTCGTGCTACCTAATTACACCAAATCCTACAGTAAGGTCAGCTAAATAAGCTATCGGGCCCATACCCCGAAAATGTTGGTTTATCCCCTTCCCGTACTAATAAAACCCCCTATTCTCATCATTATCACATCAACTATTATCTCAGGAACCATTGTAGTTATAATAAGCACACACTGATTGATGACCTGGATCGGATTTGAAATAAACATACTAGCAGTAATCCCCATCCTAATGAAAAACTTCACCCCACGATCGATGGAAGCAGCAACAAAATATTTCCTTGCCCAAGCCACTGCATCCATAATCCTAATACTAGGCATTATCACCAACTTACTACTCACAGGACAGTGAACAATATTAAATAATCAAAATCAAATCGCATCAAACATAATAACAATTGCCCTAACCATAAAACTCGGGCTATCCCCTTTTCACTTTTGAGTGCCAGAAGTAACACAAGGGGTATCGCTATCGTCAGGCATAATCTTGTTAACCTGACAAAAAATCGCACCTCTCTCCGTCCTATATCAAATTTCACCATCTATCAACCCAAACCTGCTAGCAATCGCAGCCATCGCATCAATCCTAGTAGGCGGATGAGGAGGACTCAACCAAACACAACTACGAAAAATCCTAGCATACTCATCAATCGCACATATAGGCTGAATAGCTGCTGTAACAACATACAACCCAGATCTAATAACACTCAATCTCATAATATACATTATAATAACACTCAGCACATTCATGCTATTCATATACAGCTCATCCACCACCACATTATCACTATCGCACACATGAAACAAATTCCCATTAATTACCTCACTAATCCTAATACTCATAATATCACTAGGAGGTCTACCTCCCCTTTCAGGCTTCATTCCTAAATGAATGATCATCCAAGAACTAACGAAAAACGACATAATCATTATGCCAACATTAATAGCAATAATAGCCCTACTAAGCTTATTCTTCTATATACGACTAACATATGCCACAGCACTAACCTTATTCCCTACAACAAACAACACAAAAATGAAATGACAATTCGAAAGTACAAAAAAAATAATTCTCTTATCCCCCGCAATCGTAATTTCCACTATAATACTTCCGCTCACTCCCATAATATCAATCCTAAACTAGAAGTTTAGGCTAAACTAGACCAAGGACCTTCAAAGCCCTAAGTAAGTGCTACCCACTTAACTTCTGACACAAACTAAGGACTGCAAGGATACACCTTACATCAATTGAATGCAAATCAACTACTTTAATTAAGCTAAGTCCTTAATAGATTGGTGGGCTATAACCCCACGAAACTTTAGTTAACAGCTAAACACCCTAATCAACTGGCTTCAATCTACTTCTCCCGCCGCGTAGAAAAAAAGGCGGGAGAAGCCCCGGCAGAATTGAAGCTGCTTCTTCGAATTTGCAATTCGACATGCCTTACACTACAGAGCCTGGTAAAAGGAGGGTCTACCTCCATGCCTAGATTTACAGTCCATCGCTTTTATCAGCCACTTTACCTATGTTCATACATCGATGACTATTCTCCACAAATCATAAGGACATTGGCACTCTCTATCTTTTGTTCGGTGCCTGAGCTGGAATAGTAGGGACTGCCCTCAGCCTACTAATCCGTGCCGAACTGGGTCAACCAGGTACTTTATTAGGGGACGATCAGATCTACAATGTAATTGTTACTGCCCACGCATTCGTAATAATCTTCTTTATAGTGATGCCAATTATAATTGGGGGCTTCGGTAACTGACTGGTCCCACTAATAATTGGTGCACCCGATATGGCGTTCCCACGAATAAATAATATAAGCTTCTGACTTTTGCCCCCATCTTTCCTTCTACTCCTAGCTTCCTCAATAGTAGAAGCAGGCGCAGGCACCGGATGAACCGTCTACCCTCCTCTAGCAGGCAACCTAGCTCATGCTGGGGCATCCGTAGACCTAACAATCTTTTCCTTACACTTAGCGGGCGTCTCATCCATTCTGGGCGCTATTAACTTCATTACCACTATCATTAATATGAAACCTCCTGCCATATCACAATATCAAACCCCCTTATTTGTATGATCAGTATTAATCACGGCAGTACTCTTACTGCTATCCTTACCAGTACTAGCAGCTGGAATTACTATATTATTAACAGACCGAAATCTAAACACTACCTTCTTTGACCCAGCCGGAGGAGGAGATCCCATTTTGTACCAACACTTGTTCTGATTTTTCGGACATCCTGAAGTATATATCTTAATTTTACCCGGATTCGGAATAATCTCCCACATTGTAACATACTATTCAGGGAAAAAAGAGCCTTTTGGCTACATGGGGATGGTTTGAGCAATAATATCTATTGGTTTCCTAGGTTTCATTGTATGAGCCCACCATATATTCACAGTAGGTATGGACGTTGACACACGAGCATACTTCACTTCAGCTACTATAATCATTGCTATCCCGACAGGAGTTAAAGTATTTAGCTGACTGGCCACCTTACATGGGGGTAATATTAAATGATCCCCCGCCATACTATGAGCCCTCGGGTTCATTTTCTTGTTTACAGTCGGCGGTCTTACAGGTATCGTATTATCAAATTCGTCACTAGACATCGTTCTTCATGATACATATTATGTAGTAGCGCACTTTCACTATGTACTGTCAATGGGAGCTGTATTCGCTATCATAGGCGGTTTCGTTCACTGATTCCCCTTATTCTCAGGCTACACTCTCAACGACACCTGAGCGAAAATCCATTTTACAATTATATTCGTAGGAGTCAACATAACATTCTTTCCACAACATTTTTTAGGGTTATCAGGCATGCCCCGACGATACTCTGACTACCCAGATGCATACACAACATGAAATACAGTCTCTTCTATAGGCTCTTTTATCTCACTAACAGCCGTTATACTAATAATCTTCATAATTTGAGAAGCTTTCGCCTCAAAACGAGAAGTAATAGCAGTAGAACTTACCTCAACAAACATCGAATGATTACATGGATGCCCTCCCCCATATCATACATTTGAAGAACCAACCTATGTAGTATCGAAACAAGAAAGGAAGGAATCGAACCTCCCAAGATTGGTTTCAAGCCAATATCATAACCACTATGTCTTTCTCGATAAAGAGATATTAGTAAAAATTACATGACTTTGTCAAAGTCAAATTATAGGTGAAAACCCTTTATGTCTCCATGGCATACCCCCTCCAAATGGGCTTTCAAGATGCAACCTCTCCTATCATAGAAGAACTCCTACACTTTCATGATCATACACTAATAATCGTATTCTTAATTAGTTCCCTCGTACTTTACGTCATTTCACTTATGTTAACTACCAAACTAACGCACACTAGCACAATAGACGCACAAGAAGTCGAAACGGTATGAACTATCCTCCCCGCCATTATCCTAATCCTAATCGCTTTACCCTCACTACGAATCCTTTATATAATAGACGAAATCAACAACCCCTCCCTAACCGTGAAGACTATAGGGCATCAATGGTACTGAAGCTATGAATATACAGACTACGAAGACCTAAATTTTGACTCCTACATAATCCCAACTCAAGAACTCAAGCCAGGAGAATTACGTCTCCTAGAAGTAGACAATCGAGTCGTACTCCCCATGGAAATAACGATTCGTATACTAATCTCGTCAGAAGATGTCCTACACTCATGAGCTGTCCCCTCCCTAGGACTAAAAACTGATGCCATCCCAGGACGTCTAAACCAAACAACTTTAATAGCCATACGACCAGGACTGTATTACGGCCAATGCTCAGAAATCTGTGGATCCAATCACAGCTTCATACCCATTGTCCTCGAACTAGTACCACTATCTCACTTCGAAAAATGATCCGCCTCAATGCTATAAAATCATTAAGAAGCTATGCAGCCTTAACCTTTTAAGTTAAAGACCGAGAGTGCTCAATCTCTCCTTAATGGAATGCCTCAACTAGACACTTCAACGTGATTTGTCACCATTACATCAATAATCCTAACCTTATTCATTATATTCCAACTAAAAGTATCAAAATATAACTTCCTAAACAATCCCGAATCCAAACTCACTTCATCACCAAAAACTGCTATGCCCTGAGAAGAAAAATGAACGAAAATTTATTCGCCTCTTTCACTACCCCTACAATTATAGGTCTCCCCCTGGTCATTGTAATTGTTATAGCGCCAAGCATTCTATTCCCTTCATCTAACCGTTTAACCAATAACCGACTAATCTCTATTCAACAATGATTAGTTCAATTAACATCTAAACAAATACTATCAATTCATAACCACAAAGGTCAAACCTGGGCACTCATATTAATATCACTAATCCTATTCATTGGTTCCACTAACCTACTAGGTTTACTTCCCCACTCGTTCACCCCAACTACACAATTATCAATAAACTTAGGAATAGCCATCCCCCTGTGAGCGGGGACGGTAGTTACTGGATTCCGATACAAAACAAAGTCATCTCTAGCCCACTTCCTCCCCCAAGGAACACCCCTTCCCTTAATCCCCATACTCGTAATTATCGAGACCATCAGTCTATTTATTCAGCCCATAGCCCTGGCTGTACGACTAACAGCTAACATCACTGCAGGTCACCTGTTAATTCACTTAATTGGAGGAGCCACCCTAGCCCTAATAAACATTAATATTCCCACAGCTTTAACCACTTTCATTATCCTTATCCTATTGACTATCCTAGAATTTGCCGTAGCCCTAATCCAAGCTTACGTTTTTACCCTACTAGTAAGCCTATATTTACATGATAATACCTAATGACCCACCAAACCCACGCATTCCACATAGTTAATCCAAGTCCATGACCATTAACAGGGGCCCTCTCCGCCCTTCTTATAACATCAGGCCTAACCATGTGATTCCACTTCAACTCAACTATCCTACTAATACTAGGTCTTACGACCAACATACTAACTATGTACCAATGGTGACGGGACGTTATCCGAGAAAGTACATTCCAAGGCCATCACACTCCTACCGTCCAAAAAGGACTACGATATGGTATGATTCTGTTTATTGTGTCAGAAATCTTCTTCTTTGCAGGATTTTTCTGAGCCTTCTACCACTCAAGCCTAGCACCTACTCCCGAATTAGGAGGGTGCTGACCACCTACAGGCATCACACCCCTAAATCCCTTAGAAGTTCCACTACTTAATACCTCAGTATTACTAGCCTCAGGAGTATCCATTACCTGAGCACATCATAGTTTAATAGAAGGAGATCGCAAACATATATTACAAGCACTTTTCATCACCATCTCTCTAGGCGTATATTTCACCCTTTTACAAGCTTCAGAATATTATGAAACTCCCTTCACGATCTCAGATGGAGTCTATGGCTCCACTTTCTTTATAGCCACAGGATTCCATGGCCTCCACGTAATTATTGGCTCAACTTTCCTTATCGTGTGTTATCTACGTCAACTAAATTATCACTTTACATCCAACCACCATTTCGGGTTCGAAGCTGCTGCCTGATATTGACACTTCGTAGATGTTGTGTGACTGTTCCTGTATGTTTCAATCTATTGATGAGGATCCTGCTTCTCTAGTATAAACAAGTACAATTGACTTCCAATCAATAAGTCCTGGTAGAGCCCAGAGAGAAACAATAAATATAATCCTAACCCTACTAACCAATACACTCCTGGCCTCCCTACTTGTCCTAATCGCATTCTGATTACCTCAACTAAACATTTACGCAGAAAAAGCAAGCCCCTATGAATGTGGATTTGACCCCATGGAATCAGCACGCTTACCCTTCTCTATAAAATTCTTTCTAGTAGCCATTACATTCTTACTATTCGACCTAGAAATCGCGCTACTCCTGCCTCTACCCTGGGCATCCCAATCAATTAACCTGACAACAACTCTCACCATGGCACTAACCCTAATCTCCCTATTAGCCATAAGCCTAGCCTACGAATGAACTGAAAAAGGCCTAGAATGAACCGAATATGATAATTAGTTTAATTAAAAACAAATGATTTCGACTCATTAAACTGTAGCTCATACTGCAATTATCAAATGTCCATAGTGTATATTAACATCTTTCTAGCCTTCACCCTATCCCTCGCAGGATTACTCATATACCGATCCCATCTAATGTCCTCTCTACTATGCTTAGAAGGTATAATACTATCCCTTTTTGTTATAATAACTGTAACCATTCTAAATGACCATCTCACCCTAGCCAGCATAAGCCCCATCATCCTACTGGTATTTGCAGCCTGTGAAGCAGCACTGGGCCTATCTCTTTTAGTCATAGTATCTAACACGTACGGGACTGATTACGTACAGAACTTAAACCTCTTACAATGCTAAAAATTATTATCCCCACTACTATACTAATTCCTCTAGTATGACTATCAAAACCTAACATAATATGAATCAATACAACAACCTACAGCTTACTAATCAACCTTATCAGTCTCACGTATTTAAATCAATTTACCGACAACACCCTGAATTTCTCACCACTATTCTTCACAGATTCCCTATCCGCACCTCTACTAACCCTCACAACATGACTCCTCCCCTTAATACTCATGGCTAGCCAAGCCCACCTATCAAAAGAAACCACCACCCGAAAAAACCTATACGTCACAATACTGATTACGCTACAACTACTCCTAATCATAACATTTACTGCCACAGAACTAATCATATTCTATATCCTATTTGAGGCTACACTCCTACCAACCCTAGTTATCATCACCCGATGGGGCAACCAAACAGAACGACTAAACGCAGGCCTATATTTCCTATTCTACACCCTAGTAGGATCCCTCCCTCTTTTAGTCGCTCTCCTATGAATCCAAAATAACCTAGGCACCTTAAACTTTCTAATAGCCCAATACTGAATTCAACCCACATCAACCTCTTGGTCTAATATCTTCCTATGGCTAGCGTGCATAATAGCCTTTATAGTGAAAATACCTCTATACGGTCTTCATCTATGGCTACCAAAAGCACACGTAGAGGCCCCCATTGCCGGATCCATGGTCCTTGCCGCCGTACTCCTAAAACTAGGGGGCTACGGCATAATACGAATTACTATACTACTCAACCCCCTAACAAATCTCATAGCCTACCCCTTCATAATGTTGTCCCTATGAGGAATAATCATAACAAGCTCAATCTGTTTACGACAAACAGACCTAAAATCTCTAATTGCATACTCTTCTGTAAGCCACATGGCTCTAGTAATCGTAGCAGTACTCATTCAAACTCCATGAAGCTACATAGGAGCAACAGCCCTAATGATTGCTCACGGTTTAACATCCTCCATACTATTTTGTCTAGCTAACTCCAATTACGAACGTACCCACAGTCGAACCATGACACTCGCACGAGGCCTACAAACTCTCCTACCCTTAATAGCTGCGTGATGACTACTCGCCGGCCTAACTAACCTAGCATTACCTCCCTCAATCAACCTAATCGGTGAACTATTTGTAGTAATAGCCTCATTTTCATGATCCAATATAACTATTATCCTAATAGGGTCCAACATTATCATCACTGCCCTATACACCCTATACATACTGATCACCACACAACGTGGCAAACACACTCACCACCTCAAAAACATTAAACCATCCTTCACACGAGAAAACGCCCTAATAGCTCTACATCTACTACCCCTCCTACTATTATCACTAAATCCCAAAATCATTCTGGGGCCTATCTACTGTAAATATAGTTTAATAAAAACATTAGATTGTGAATCTAACAACAAAAGCTTAAACCTTTTTATTTACCGAAAAAGTACGCAAGAACTGCTAACTCATGCCCCCATGCGTAAAAACATGGCTTTTTCAACTTTTAAAGGATAGAAGTAATCCATTGGTCTTAGGAACCAAAAAATTGGTGCAACTCCAAATAAAAGTAATTAATCTCTTCGCATCCTCTACCCTCGTGACCTTACTAATACTAATTCTGCCAATTATATTAACTAATACTACAACCTACAAAAATGAACTATACCCCCAATACGTAAAAACCACTATCTCATACGCCTTCGCAATAAGCTTAATCCCTATAACAATATTCCTATACTCAGGGCAAGAAATAATCATTTCAAACTGGCACTGAGTTACCATTCAAACCCTAAAACTATCACTAAGCTTTAAACTAGACTACTTCTCAGTAATCTTCATGCCAGTAGCCCTATTCGTGACATGATCGATCATAGAATTCTCAATATGGTACATACACTCAGACCCTTACATTAACAAATTCTTCAAATACCTACTTATATTTCTCGTTACCATGATAATTCTGGTCACCGCCAATAACATATTCCAACTATTCATCGGCTGAGAAGGGGTAGGCATTATATCATTCCTATTAATCGGATGATGATACGGACGAACAGACGCAAATACAGCTGCATTACAAGCAATCCTTTACAATCGCATTGGAGATGTAGGATTCATTATAGCTATAGCCTGATTCTTAATTAATTTAAACACATGAGAACTCCAGCAAATCTTCTCTACAAACCATGAAAACCTAAACTTACCCCTCGTGGGTCTACTATTAGCAGCCACCGGAAAATCCGCACAATTCGGACTCCACCCATGACTCCCATCCGCCATAGAAGGACCTACCCCCGTATCAGCCCTATTACACTCAAGCACAATAGTAGTAGCAGGAGTATTTCTTCTAATCCGCTTTCACCCGCTAATAGAACATAACAAAACAATGCAAACAATTACCCTATGTCTAGGAGCAACAACAACCTTATTTACAGCCATCTGTGCTCTAACACAAAATGACATCAAAAAAATCATTGCTTTCTCCACCTCAAGCCAACTAGGACTTATAATCGTTACCATCGGTATCAACCAACCCTACTTAGCATTCCTACACATCTGCACACATGCATTCTTTAAAGCCATGCTATTCATATGCTCCGGTTCAATTATCCACAACCTAAATGACGAGCAAGATATTCGAAAAATAGGAGGACTATTCAAAACCCTACCATTTACTTCCACCTCACTAATCATCGGGAGCCTAGCACTCACAGGAATACCTTTCCTCACAGGATTCTACTCTAAAGACCTAATTATCGAGACCGCTAACACGTCGTATACCAACGCCTGAGCCCTTCTAATAACTCTCGCTGCCACCTCAATAACAGCTGCCTACAGCACTCGAATTGTATTCTTCACACTACTAGGCAAACCCCGCTTCAACCCTACTATCACAATCAACGAGAATAATCCTCCCCTAATCAATTCCATCAAACGTCTACTGCTCGGGAGCATTTTTGCAGGATACTTAATTTCCCACAACATTACACCCACCACCACCCCACAGATAACTATGCCTCATTACCTAAAAATCACAGCCCTTGTAGTAACCACATTAGGATTCATTCTGGCATTAGAACTCAGCACCTCTACACAGAGCCTAAAACTCAAATACCCTTCGAGTCCATTTAAATTCTCGAACTTATTAGGATATTTCCCCACTATCATCCACCGCTCCATCCCCAAAACCAACTTATTCACAAGCCAAAAACTAGCATCAACATTACTAGATACAATCTGACTAGAAAAGACATTACCTAAATCCATCTCCCATTTCCAAATAAAATCCTCAGCTATAGTCTCCCACCAAAAAGGCCTAATCAAACTATACTTCCTCTCTTTCATAATTACCCTAACCCTATGCCTAATCATTATTAATTTCCACGAGTAATCTCCATAATCACTAGCACCCCAGTAAGAAGAGATCAGCCAGTAACAATAACTAGCCAGGTACCATAACTATACAAAGCTGCAATACCCATAGCCTCCTCACTAAAAAACCCTGAGTCCCCTGTATCATAAATAACTCAATCCCCCGCCCCATTAAATTCAAAAACAACCTCAACTTCCTCATCCTTTAAAATATAACAAGCAACTAACAACTCAGACAACAAACCTACAATAAATGTACCTAGCACAGCCTTATTAGAAACCCAAACCTCAGGATACTGCTCAGTAGCCATAGCCGTAGTATAACCAAAAACAACAAGCATCCCCCCTAGATAAATTAAAAAAACCATTAAACCTAAAAAAGACCCCCCAAAACTTAACACAATGCCGCAACCAACACCCCCACTAATAATCAAAACCAACCCACCATAAACAGGGGAAGGCTTTGAAGAAAATCCTGCAAAGCTAACCACAAAAATAATACTTAAAATGAATGCAATATATGTTATCATTATTCCCATATGGAATTTAACCATAACTGATGACATGAAAAACCATCGTTGTATTTCAACTATAGGAATCCTAATGACCAACATTCGTAAAACCCACCCACTAGCCAAAATCATCAACGATTCATTTATTGACTTACCTACGCCATCAAATATCTCAACATGATGAAACTTCGGCTCACTCCTCGGAACCTGTCTAATTATACAAATCCTAACAGGTTTATTTCTAGCCATACATTACACGTCAGACACAGCTACAGCCTTCTCATCGGTAGCCCATATCTGCCGAGACGTAAATTACGGCTGAATCATCCGATACATACATGCCAACGGAGCCTCCATATTCTTCATCTGCCTGTTCCTACACGTAGGGCGAGGATTGTACTATGGTTCCTATATACTCTCTGAAACATGAAACATCGGCATCATCCTACTATTTACAACCATAGCAACGGCATTCATAGGTTACGTCTTACCATGAGGACAAATGTCTTTCTGAGGGGCAACCGTCATTACCAACCTACTATCAGCTATCCCCTATATCGGGACCAGCTTAGTAGAATGAATCTGAGGGGGCTTCTCAGTCGACAAAGCAACCCTAACACGATTCTTTGCCTTCCATTTCATCCTGCCCTTTATTATCTCAGCCTTAGCAGTCGTCCACCTGCTATTCCTACACGAAACAGGATCCAATAACCCCTCCGGAATCCCATCCAATTCAGATAAAATTCCCTTCCACCCATACTACACAATAAAAGACATTCTAGGAATCCTACTCCTCATCTTTACTCTTATAGCTTTAACATTATTTTCACCTGACCTACTAGGAGACCCAGATAACTATACCCCCGCCAATCCACTAAATACCCCACCCCATATCAAACCCGAATGATACTTCCTATTCGCCTACGCAATCCTACGGTCAATCCCCAATAAACTAGGAGGGGTCCTAGCCCTAATCCTATCCATCCTAATCCTGGCGGTCATCCCCCTGCTCCATACTTCAAAACAACGAAGCATAATATTCCGACCCCTCAGCCAATGTTTATTCTGATTACTAGTAGCAAACCTACTAATCCTAACATGAATTGGAGGCCAACCAGTCGAACACCCCTATATCATCATCGGCCAACTAGCCTCAATCTCATATTTCGTAATTATCCTAATTCTAATACCAACAATTAGTGCTATCGAAAACAACCTCCTAAAATGAAGAGTCTTTGTAGTATAACAAATACCCTGGTCTTGTAAACCAAAAATGGAGAACAAACAGCTCCCTAAGACTTCAGGGAAGAAGCAATAGCTCCGCCATCAGTACCCAAAACTGACATTCTTACTAAACTATCCCCTGACCATCCAACTAACCTATCTGACCCACAATCCCCCAACAAGTATCCACCCCCCCTATGTACGTCGTGCATTAATGGTTTGCCCCATGCATATAAGCATGTACATACCGTGATTGATCTTACATGAGTGTAATTCACCTAGACCACGAGCTTGATAACCAAGCCTCGAGAAACCATCAATCCTTGCGCGAAGTTCACCTCTTCTCGCTCCGGGCCCATGAGAATGTGGGGGTTTCTAGACTGAAACTATACCTGGCATCTGGTTCTTACTTCAGGGCCATGAACGTCCTGAATCCAATCCTACTAACCTAGCAAATGGGACATCTCGATGGACTAATGACTAATCAGCCCATGATCACACATAACTGTGGTGTCATGCATTTGGTACCTTTTTTATTTGGGGGGGGGAAGTTGGTATCACTCAGCCCCGGCCTAGTAAATAGGCCTACGTCGCAGTCAACCGATCTGTAGCTGGACTTATCACTATGGTTCGCCCGCATCAGACAACCATAAGGTGCTATTTAATTCATGGTTACAGGACATACACACGTATACACGTACACGTTCACGTTCACGTACACACGTATACACGTACACACGTACACGTTCACGTTCACGTACACACGTACACACGTACACACGTACACGTATACACGTATACACGTACACACGTACACGTACACGTACACGTATACACGTATACACGTATACACGTATACACGTATACACGTATACACGTATACACGTATACACGTATACACGTATACACGTATACACGTATACACGTACACACGTACACGTATACACGTATACACGTATACACGTATACACGTATACACGTATACACGTACGCGTGTTATAGATAAAGTTAGTTAGGTCAAACCCCCCTTACCCCCCGTAACTCCATAAAGCTCATAAATACCTGTAATTGTTCTGCCAAACCCCAAAAACAGAACCAGCTATATATGGCATACCTATAAAGTTACCTATATAAATTTTGATATTATAAACAATCAACATAAGCCCAAATAATGACCCAATCTGAATCTATCTATAGATGTTAATTCCTAACCCTAACTCCCCCCTATTAAACCTTTTTACCAGCATGAATAACCTAAATTATAACCACCACACTTCTCCTCGCCCCT